TGCATTTATTTCTCACCTACAAATTTTCATTACATCAACTAGGACTGGTTGCTGGGAGAGATATGTGAATTAGTACTAGCACCCCCTTTTTTATTTGTAAGATCATACGTAGGATTCCAAAACATATTAGGTCTGGCTTTTCAATTTCTCGCGTCTATCTAATGGAATAGAGTCCCATATGCTTCTCGGGAGTACATACACAAATGGAATTCGTTTCTTGTACAATACACAATTTTTTTTATTATAGTTACCCTGACAAAATACTTTTTCAGATTAATCCTATCTCTCTTTCTGTCTCCGATTTTGTGCCATCTCAATCACTAAGACTAACTAATTTCAATTTGAAACATTCTATCTCATTCAAATTGCACGTTTAACTTTTCATATATGCGCCCGAGTACAACCCAAGAAAACAGGAGAGGATATTAATAAAAGAAAGATCAAACAAGGATCTTGCCTTTTTAGACCTTTTTCGGGGTAATGAAGAATCTTTTTTTCCTTCTTTATTTTTTTTTTTGATTCAGTATGGATAAAAGATTTTCCTATGTTATACTATTCAATTCGCGACGGCGAATTGATATGATAGCTCAGATATTGTTATTCATGATATTAATCCGATTCAATACCATCAAGATGTAATTCATCCCATTGAATTTACAGGCGAAAAATTGATCATCTCTATGGGATTAAATCCCGAGTTATTGCGAAGTAAAAAAACGATGAGATTATGGAAGTCAATATTCTCGCATTTATTGCTACTGCACTCTTCATTCTAGTTCCTACTGCCTTTTTACTTATTATCTATGTAAAAACGGTTAGCCAAAATGATTAATTTGAATGAAACTTGACCTCTTTATCAATGATTGAAAAAATGGAAATAAAAAAGGATTCCAATTTCGTTTCTTAAATGAAATGAGCAGGCTAGAATCAGCAGTATTCGATGAAATTGGATAGTATGGTAGAAAGATTCATATATTTCTTTCTACCATGCTATACTATCTATTTATCTATTAGATTAGTGTTTTTTTTGTAGTGTAGAAAGTTGTGCTATACTATAAATAAAGATAAATACTTAATTTTATATAGATCAATCTACAATATGTATCTTCTGTTATGTACATAGGGACCCCAATTCTATTTTTGGCTACATCTATTTGATCGATTTGTATTGATTCTGATCAATCCGAAATAATCGAAAGGCAACTCTTACTTTTATTTTACATACAGTTCGAATTCCTAGATTTCGGATTATTTCAAATAGAAATCCAAGTATCCACCGAAAGAATCAAAGAAAGAAAAATGGTATGGGTATAACATATACTATATTAATAAAAAAAATCAACTTAGTATTAGTAATAGTAATCTTTTTTTATCATTTCCAAGAAGTAAAGTAATTAAATTGATTGACTGGTTGATAGATGATCCAAAGAGTTCTATGGTATGTAAACTTCTTCGAATTTTGAAAAGAAATAGTAAACCTCATTAATTGAATTTGTAACACTTAAACCATGATATGAAATGAGTCGATAAAGCACAAATCCGGTTTCTAAAATAATAAAACAAGTGGTAAGTGCCAAATCTGCGACTCGTCCGGGTCAAGATCTTATTATGTGTATATCTTGTTGAACAAGCACTATATCTATGTTCTTTCCTTTAGAAAGTAGGTATCCGCTTAATATTAATAACAGAACGGCGGCTTTCTCTTGTATTTGGAGAAAGAGGAAAACAAAAAAGGGGGTCTGCTGTTCCCCGTTGTCCCTATATAATTTGTATAAGAGTCCGTTCGGCGAAATAGAGAATTTAGAAAAAATCCGAAATATATTTCCTATCATCTACATTTCCTTTCGAAATATAAACATGGGAATTATTAAAATATCTCTTTGATTGACATTATTATCTTTAAAAACACTTTGCGGAACGATCTATAAAACAATTGATACAGTTTGATTCCTCATACTCAAAACTCAATTAGTTAAGTAGTATTTCTAGAGTCCACTTCTTCCCCATACTACAAGTGAAAGGGAAAATGTAAAGACTACCATTAAAGCAGCCCAAGCGAGACTTACAATATCCATGTGAATTATGTCCCCTATCTCTATAAATATGAAGGAATTATTCCATTATTGTTCACTAATACTAATAATAGTAAAATCAATGATACAGAGTCAAAAAGGGATTCTTATTTCGGACTATTAATTAAATTTAATGAAGCAATTCAATAAATCCACATACATATAACAAATTCCTATACGATTTTTAACAGCCTATTCCACTCTTGACCGGCGGAAAAGAGGTTCTTTTTGAGCTTTTTTTTCTAAAAAAGCCAATTACCCAATCGAATATTAATCAAATACCTGAATACTCAGAGACTCCTTTGAGTGTGTATACAAAATATATTCCGCTTTTTCACAATTCCTAATTACGAACTAGTTAGATATCGCCTTCGGCTCTCTAATCGAATTCAAGGCTCAGTTAGTAACCACTACTTAGTATAATCTTC